AATATTCCCAGAATGAAGAGAAAATTATTTCTTGAATCAACAAAAAAAATTATGAATAAATCCATTTACAATAATGAAACAAGTCAAGAAATAATTAATAAAAAAAATCAAAATCCAATTGAGTTTATTTCGACTACAAAAAAGTCACTTTATAATATTAGTAACAGTAAGACAAATTCACATATTTTTTATGACTTATCGTACTTATCACAAGCATATGTATTTTACAAATTATCACAAACCCAAGTTATTAACTTGTATAAATTAAAATCATTTCTTCAATATCAAGGAATCCCTTTTTTTCTTAAGCCTGAAATAAAGGATTCTTTTGAAACACAAGGAATAGTTCATTCTAAATTAAGGGATAACAGACTTCCGAGTTCTGAAATGAATCAATGGAAAAACTGGTTAAGAGGGCATTATCAATACGATTTATCTCAGATCAGATGGTCTAGATTAATACCACAACAATGGCGGAATAGAGTTTATCAACGTCGTATGGTTAAAAGGAAAAATTTCAGCAAATGGAATTTATATGAAAAAGACCAATTAATTGATTACAAAAAAGAAAATATTTTTGAAGTCTATTCATTATTGAATCAAAAAGATAATTTTCAAAAATACTATAAATATGATCTTTTATCATATAAATCTATTAATTCTGAAAATAAAAAGGACTCATTTATTTCTAGATCGCCGTTTGAAGGAAATAAGAATCAAGAGATTTCTTATAATTACAACACATATAAAGACACTTTTTTTGATATGCTGAGGAGTATCCCTATCAATAATTATCTAGGAAAGGGCTATATTCTATATATGGAAAAAACTCCCGATAGGAAATATTTGGATTGGAAAATTATCAATTTTGATCTTAGACAAAAAGTCGATATTGAGGCCTGGATCACGACCGATGCCAATAGTAATCAAAATACTCAGATTGTTACTAATAATTATCAAATAATTGATAAAAAAAATATTTTTTATCTTATGATTCCAGAAATGAATTTACCAAACTCCCCAAAAGTCTTTTTTGATTGGATGGGGATGAATGAAAAAATACTAAAGCGTCCCATATTGAATCTGGAACTTTGGTTCTTCCCAGAATTTTTGTTACTTTATAATACATATAAAACGAAATCTTGGTTTATACCAAGCAAATTACTTCTTTTAAATTTGAATCGAAATGAAAATAGTAATGAAAATGAAAATCAAAAGATTAATGAAAAGCAAAAGGGAAGTTTTTTGATACCATCGAATAAAAAAATAAAGAATCGAAATCAAGAAGAAAAAAAAACCACAAGCCAAGGGGATCTTGGATCCGTTCTTTCAAACCAACAAAAAGATATTGAAGAAGATTATGCGAGATCGGACATGAAAAAAGGTAAAAAGAAAAAACAATACAAAAGTAACACGGAAGCAGAACTAGATTTGTTCCTGAAACGTTATTTGCTTTTTCAATTGAGATGGGACGATACTTTGAATCAAAGAATGATCAATAATATTAAGGTATATTGTTTCCTGCTTAGACTAATAGATCCAAGAAAAATTTCTATATCCTCGATTCAAAGGGGAGAAATGAGTTTGGATATAATGCTGATTCAGAAGAATTTAACTCTTCCAGAATTGATGAAAAGGGGAATATTGATTATCGAACCCATTCGTCTGTCTGTAAAAAACGACGGACAGTTTATTATGTATCAAACCATCGGTATTTTGTTGGTTCATAAGAGTAAGCACCAAACTAATCAAAGATACCGAGAGCAAAGATATGTTGCTAAGAATAATTTTGATGAATCTATTCCACCACATGAAAGAATAACAAGAAATAGAGACAAAAATCATTTGGATTTGCTTGTTCCTGAAAATATTTTCTCATTTAGGCGTCGTAGAAAATTAAGAATCCTAATTTGTTTCAATTCAAAGAATAGGAATGATGTAGATAGAAATCCTGTATTTTGCAACGAAAATAATAGCAGCCAAGTTCTAGGTGACAGTAATAACCTTGATAGAGAGACAAATCAATTAATGAAATTGAAGTTCTTTCTTTGGCCTAATTATCGATTAGAAGATTTAGCTTGTATGAATCGCTATTGGTTTGATACCAATAATGGCAGTCGTTTCAGTATGTTAAGGATACATTTGTATCCACGATTGAAAATTCATTGATAGTACATTTTTCCTATATATCCTCTACTATTACTATATAGGATATATGAAAGCAAATAAATACACACATCACACGTCCTGTCTTACATTTCATTCTAAATATCCAATACTAAATGAATAATGTATCAATTCGATCTAGAAATGAATCAACAGAACCCTCTTCATTTTAGGTCTAAATTCTTCGCTTTTGTGAATACGAAAATGTGCCAATCCTTTTCTCTCCCTATCTAAATCTAATTTTCAATTGGATTGATTCATTTGAATTGATAAAATTAGGAGTTCATAAAGAAATTTGAATTAGATTATTGTATATACCACATTAAAATGAATGACATTATTATTACTGATCGGTAAAATCCATATCTGTAAAAAGGGAGAAGAGGCTTTTTTTTATGGTAAGAAATTCATTCATTTCGGTTATTTCTCAAAAAGAAAATGAAGAAAACAGAGGGTCTGTTGAATTTCAAGTATTCAGTTTCACCACTAAGATAAGGAGACTTACTTCACATTTGGAATTGCACAAAAAAGACTATTCATCTCAGAGAGGTTTGCGAAAAATTTTGGGAAAACGTCAACGATTACTGGCTTATTTGTCAAATAAAAATAGAGTACGTTATAAAGAATTAATTGATCGGTTGGATATTCGAGAGACAAAAACTCGTTAATTTAAAGAGTGATATCATTTGAACTTATGCGTTTCAATTTTGATGAACTTCTTTTTACTTTCAGCAATTCATGGAAGAATGACTCGGTAAAAAACTTATGATTGCACCAACTACAAGAAAAGACCTCATGATAGTCAATATGGGTCCTCACCACCCATCAATGCATGGTGTTCTTCGACTTATCGTTACTCTCGATGGTGAAGATGTTATTGATTGTGAACCAATATTGGGTTATTTACACAGAGGAATGGAGAAAATTGCGGAAAACCGAACAATTATACAATATTTGCCTTATGTAACACGTTGGGATTATTTAGCTACTATGTTCACAGAAGCAATAACCGTAAATGGACCCGAACAACTAGGCAATATTCAAGTACCTAAAAGGGCTAGCTATATCAGAGCCATTATGTTGGAGTTGAGTCGTATAGCTTCCCATTTGTTATGGCTTGGTCCTTTTATGGCAGATATTGGGGCACAGACCCCTTTCTTCTATATTTTTCGAGAACGAGAATTGATATATGACCTATTCGAAGCTGCCACCGGTATGCGAATGATGCATAATTATTTTCGTATCGGAGGAATAGCTGCTGATCTACCTCATGGATGGATAGATAAATGTTTGGATTTTTGCGATTATTTTTTAACAGGAGTTGCTGAATATCAAAAGCTTATTACACGGAATCCTATTTTTTTAGAACGAGTTGAGGGCGTAGGCATTATTGGAGGAGAAGAAGCACTAAATTGGGGTTTATCAGGACCAATGCTACGAGCTTCCGGAATACAATGGGACCTTCGTAAAGTTGATCATTATGAGTGTTACGACGAATTTGATTGGGAGGTTCAATGGCAAAAAGAAGGGGATTCATTAGCTCGTTATTTAGTACGAATCAGTGAAATGACAGAATCCATAAAAATTATCCAACAGGCTCTGGAAGGAATTCCAGGGGGGCCCTTTGAGAATTTAGAAATCCGACGCTTTGATAGAGTAAAAGATACTGAATGGAATGATTTTGAATATCGATTTATTAGTAAAAAACCTTCTCCAACTTTTGAATTGTCCAAACAAGAACTTTATGTAAGAGTAGAAGCACCAAAAGGAGAATTGGGAATTTTTCTGATAGGAGATCAGAGTGTTTTTCCTTGGAGATGGAAAATTCGCCCACCGGGTTTTATCAACTTGCAAATTCTGCCTCAGTTAGTTAAAAGAATGAAATTGGCTGATATTATGACGATACTAGGTAGTATAGATATCATTATGGGAGAAGTTGATCGTTGAAATGATAATTGATAATACAACAGAACTACAAGCCATCCATTCGTTTTCCAGATTGGAATTCTTAAAAGAAGTCTATGGGATCATATGGGTGCTTGTCCCTATTTTGACTCTTGTATTAGGAATCACACTAGGTGTACTAGTAATTGTTTGGTTAGAAAGAGAAATATCTGCAGGGATACAACAACGTATTGGACCTGAATACGCCGGCCCCTTGGGAATTCTTCAAGCTCTAGCAGATGGGGTAAAACTACTTTTCAAAGAGAATCTTTTTCCATCTAGAGGGGATACTCGTTTATTCAGTATCGGACCATCCATAGCAGTCATATCCATTTTACTAAGTTATTCAGTAATTCCTTTTGGTTATCGCCTTATTCTAGCCGATCTTAGTATTGGTGTTTTTTTATGGATCGCTGTTTCAAGTCTTGCTCCCGTTGGACTTCTTATGTCGGGATATGGATCAAATAATAAATATTCCTTTTTAGGTGGTTTAAGAGCTGCTGCTCAATCAATTAGTTATGAAATACCATTAACTCTATGTGTATTATCAATATCTCTACGTGTGATTCGGTGAGACATAAAATTTCCCCTATATTCTTTTCTTTCTAGTAAGAAAGTTAAATGAGTTTAATATATATATATTTTATTTTTTTATTCAGAATTCGGGTTGATGAACTAAACCAGATAGTTATATGAGTGAAATAAAACGGCTTTTGAATTTGCAGTTAAAGGGATTGAATCTCATTTCCTATGTACAAGAATGAAATGAAAGTAAATATAAGCAAAGCAGTCGAGACTGTTTACCCCAAGATTGGTTGATTAGGCATCATGGCTTGAAACGGGTTCAAAAGATCAACTGTATGGAGTTTTTACTATCTATTAACATAGAT